TAAATAGATCCGAAACATATAAAATGCAGTTAATCCTGCTGTGGACCAAGCTATTATTGCAAAAATAGGTGAATACAACCAACTATCATTAAGAATTTCATCTTTGGACCAAAAACAAGCAAGGGGTGGAATACCAGAAAGAGAAAGTGTACCCAATAAAAAAGCAGTTTTTGTAATTGGTACATGTTTTCTTAAACCGCCCATAAGAACCATATTCTGACTTTTATCTGGAGAATATCCAACAATAGCTTCCATCGCATGAATAATTGATCCAGATCCTAAGAACAACAATGCCTTCGAATAAGCATGAGTAATCAAATGAAATAAAGCAGCTCGATAAGACCCCATACCTAGAGCTAACATCATATAACCCAATTGAGACATTGTAGAATAAGCTAAGCTTTTCTTAATATCTTTTTGAGCAAGAGCTAAAGTGGCTCCTAAAAATAATGTTATTATACCTATCAAAGCTATTAGATTTAGAATGTAAGGTATAACTATGAAAAGAGGAAGAAGCCGAGCTACAAGAAAAATTCCTGCTGCTACCATAGTAGCGGCATGTATAAGAGCCGAAATGGGGGTAGGCCCTTCCATGGCATCAGGTAACCATACATGAAGGGGAAATTGGGCGGATTTAGCAACAGCGCCGGCAAATAATAGGGAGGCGCATAAAGTAACAAATAAAAAATTAACTTCATTATTATAAACCAAGTTATTGAATATTTCAAACAAATCCCGAAATTCGAAACTACCTGTTATCCAATAAAAACCCAAAATTCCTAATAATAAACCAAAATCCCCGACACGATTAGTTACAAACGCTTTTTGACAAGCATTCGCGGCACTGGGTCGTGTGAACCAAAAACCTATTAATAGATAAGAACACACTCCAACTAATTCCCAAAAAATATAAATTTGTATCAAATTAGAACTAGTAACTAATCCCAACATTGAAGTATTGGAAAAACTCATATAAGCAAAAAATCTCAAATATCCCTGATCATGAGACATATAATTGTCACTATAAATAAGAACCATAATTCCAACAGTAGTGATTAATATCGACATAATAGAAGTAAGTGGATCAACCAAGCAGCCAAATTCTAAAGAAAAATCATTATTGATGGTCCAAGACCATACATATTGATAGACAGAATTATTATTTATTTGCTGAATAGAAAAAAGGGCTGAAAAAACCATAACTATACTTAATAATAAAACACTAGGAAAAGCCCACATACGGCGAAGATTTTTTGTTGCCGTTGGAAAAAGTAGAAGTCCTGTTCCAATTAAGATAGGAACTGGAAGTGGAATGAAAGGTATAATCCATGAATATTGATATGTATATTCCATAAAAAAATAAAAAAAAAAAAATTTATCTTAATTAATTGTTTCTGAGTCACCGGTTCTTATTTCTTTTCTTTTGAAAGGGGTCGGTTAATAAAATAAAAAAAAAAAATTAAGATATATAAAATAAAACTTAAATAGAATTTTCTAGCCTTAATTATTCTGAATCTTTCCAAACTACTTCAAATATTTAAAATCAAGAGGTTATAATTGGTCAAATGATATAAATAAGTCACTAGTGAAAAATAAATACGTATTTAATTTTATTAATACTGAATTGTTAAGTTAATATTTAATTTATTAATACTGAATTGTTAAGATTGTTAAGTTAATATTAAATTCAAATTTTTAAATAAAATTTTATGAAGATAAAAAATGAAAATTAGAATTTTCATTTTCATTATTACGTATTACAAGAATTTTTTATATCTTATAGAACAAGGATAAATAATTATACCAAAAACAGTATTTGATATGAATCATAAAGCCCATAACTAAAACTATTTATTGGAATTCGGTTATTTAGAATCAGTAACCAATTTTTTTGTAACTAATTGTTTGTCTTCCATTACAATAAAAGCTATTTGTAGGAAATGCTATGATATCCAACACTTTAATTTTACGGAAAAAAAAGGGGGCAAATAAAATGCCTTTAAATTATGTATTTTGTATCCTTTAACAGATTAACTACTAGTCTCATTTGATAATTAAAATTTTGTGGACTCTGAGCTTGACCAATTAAATTAATATTAAATTAATTAATATAATAGAAAAAGAAAAAATTATTAAAGTTTTTTGTTTTTTTAATTAAGCGGGAGAAGGATTGGGTTATTAAACTTTTAGATTTTTTTATTACATGTATAAATGTAACACGATGAAAATAGAAAGAAAACGAAACGGACAATCTTTCTTTTTTTTTTTTTTTCTATTATTTTTTTTTTTATTTTATCAACTTCAATCTATTTGGCATAGTGTACCTTATCGTTCTTATTAATATTTTATGTGATTTTTACCCCCCCTTTTTTTTGGAGTCTAATTTAGAGAAAAAATAGATAGAGAATAGTAAAGAACAATTGATTTTGAACAATAGATGTCTTTCACATCCAACCGAAAAACCTATTATAACTTTTTAATGGCAGTTCCAAAAAAGCGCACCTCTATTTCAAAAAAACGTATTCGTAAAAATATTTGGAAAAGGAAGGGATATAGGGCAGCATTGAAAGCTTTTTCGTTAGCGAAATCTCTTTCTACCGGGAGTTCTAAAAGTTTTTTTTGTGTAACAAATAAATAATCTGAATCGTTCTAATAACTAATAAAGTGATATAATTTTGTTTATAGTTTATTTATAAGTTATAAAAATGATAAATAATATTTATCAATTATAATTAATATTAACATCATAATAGTATAGTAAAAGAATAAATATTAATATATAAGATAAATTACAATATTAATATATAAGATAAATTACAATATAAACAATATACATTAAAAATAAAATAAATAAAAAAGAATTAGTCTCATAATGTTTTAATTTAAACGAATATAAAATTGAATTTGTTTTACTTTAATTTGAAGCCAAATTTTTCTTTCGTTTCTGATATAGATAAGAATTCTGTTGTCTACTGAATTCTAAAAATGAATGGTACTTTTTTGTTTGAAAAAAGGGTAAACGCAAGCGCAAGGTTTCGCCTTTCATTTTAGTATGTTTTATCATTTTCCGGATGGGGATTATCACTTTCCCCATCGCCCTTACTCAATAATAAAAAGAATTTTTTTTTAGTTATATTCATTTTTTTTTTAGTTATATTTTTGATTTTATATTATAAAGAAGAGGTCGTTGAAACTAATTGATTAAGTTTAAAATGTTTTTTATAATCTTTTAAACCATTATTTTGGGTTTTAGAAATTATTATCACTATAGAAATTCCTTATAAATTCCTTAAACCCAATTAAATTAATAAAAGCCCCGTTTCCATTTTTAGGTAGTTATATGACGAATGCGCCAATTTTGAGTGATCTATTTTAGATCCTATGTTTCGATTGGAAGATCGATCAAGATATAATATATATTAATTAAAAAATTTAGAAAATATTTTGAAGTACGGTACAATTTCTATACGAAATTTTTTTATATGATTGATACGACCATCCCAAATACCTAACTTAATGGGTTTGCTAAATCTTAACGCAAATTCTCTACACAACAAAAAATCCTAACGCAACCTAACTATGCAAATATTTACATAAATCTTTAATCTTTTGAGTGTATCGCTGAAATTGTGTTATATAAAAATTCTATTTTTTATTAATCGATAAAATGAATTTTTTATTTTAGATTAATAAAATAAATGATAAAAGAAATTAATCATTAAAAAATGCAAACGAGGCAGAACATTTTTTTTACTTATATCCAGGGATTGAAGTAAAAATTATCTAGTTACAACTGTTACATTTTAGTTTTAGGAGAGCATAAAGTAATAGCCTACGAAAAAATACATTGTTAGTTCAGTTAAATAAAATTGACATCCTAAAATACTAAATAACTAAATAAAAAGAATAAAAAGATAATAATAAGAAAAATCAATATTATTAACGTTAACGAAAACGTTTTAATCCCTAATTTTTAAACAAGTTTTTATTCATCAATTTGAATGGTTTCCTAAAAAAAAATATTGGATTGAATTAACTCGACGATTGAATAAAAATAGGTTATTATGATTTCGAATAAGCCGCTATGGTGAAATCGGTAGACACGCTGCTCTTAGGAAGCAGTGCTAGAGCATCTCGGTTCGAGTCCGAGTGGCGGCATGGCATCTTCTAAAAGAGTAAGTCCTATAATGAATTCAATTCCCGATTTCAATTCCTATAATTGAGGGACGCCCTTATTAATTTAATAATTTTTATGATATTTTCAACTTTAGAGCATATATTAACTCATATATCCTTTTCGATCGTTTCAATTGTAATTACAATTCATTTGATAATTTTATTAGTCGATGAAATCGTAGGACTAGATGATTCGTCAGAAAAGGGGATGATAGCTACTTTTTTCTGCATAACAGGATTATTAGTTACTCGTTGGATGTATTTGAGGCATTTACCATTAAGTGATTTATATGAATCATTAATTTTTCTTTCGTGGAGTTTTTCCATTATTCATATTATTCCGTATTTTAAAAAACATAAAAACCATTTAAGCGCAATAACCGCGCCAAGTGCTATTTTTACTCAAGGTTTTGCTACTTCGGGTCTTTTAACTGAAATGCATCAATCCGCGATATTAGTACCCGCTCTCCAATCCCATTGGTTAATGATGCACGTAAGTATGATGGTATTGAGCTATGCAGCTCTTTTGTGTGGATCATTATTATCACTAGCTCTTCTAGTCATTACATTTCGAAAATTCATAAGGATTTTTAGTAAAAGCAATAATTTCGAAAATGAGTCAGGTTACTTTAGTGAGATTCAATACGTGAACGAAAGAAACAATGTCTTACGAAACACTTCTTTTATTTCGTCTCAAAATTATTACAGGTATCAATTGATTCAACAATTGGATCGTTGGAGTTATCGTATTATTAGTCTAGGGTTTATCCTTTTAACCGTAGGTATTCTTTCGGGAGCAGTATGGGCTAATGAAGCATGGGGATCATATTGGAATTGGGATCCAAAGGAGACTTGGGCATTTATTACTTGGACCATATTCGCTATTTATTTACATATTAGAACAAATAAAAATTTTGAAAGTGTAAATTCTGCAATTGTGGCCTCAATGGGCTTTCTTATAATTTGGATATGCTATTTTGGGGTTAATCTATTAGGAATAGGGTTGCATAGTTATGGTTCATTTACATTAACATCTAATTGAATAAAAGACTTGACGAATATAAACATAGGACGGCATACAGGTATATATACGAAAACTTCATGTAAACAATCAAGAACCATTTGAATCATTTCCATTACTTGATTCAAATGGTTCTCACAAATTCAAAAGATATCTAGTTATAATAGAATTCCAATTTATTTATTTTACTTAAAAGAATATAAAAGACTCATTTTTTTATTGTACAATCAACCATTTTTAAAATCATGGGATTTCAGTTTCATTTTTTGGTTTACTCACAAAAACTATCGAAAAAAATAATTGGATATAATAGCTTCGACCTTGTCAACTGATAATGATAAAACGAAATCGGGATAAACACCAATACCTATTACAGGTAAAAGGATAGAGATCGAAACAAATAATTCTCGCGGTCCAGAATCAAAAAAATAAGAGTTTGGGGCATTAAAAAGCTTGTATCCATAGAACATCTGGCGTAACATAGATAATGAATAAATAGGAGTTAATATCATTCCAATTCCCATTACAAAAGTAATTAATATTTTTGTCATTAAAAGATATTTTTGACTAGTAAGTATTCCAAAAAAAACTAACAATTCGGCAACAAAACCGCTCATGCCCGGTAATGCAAGAGAAGCCATTGATAAGATACTGAAAGTCGTGAATATTTTTGGAATTGCGATAGCCATTCCGCCCATTTCGTCGAGATAAACAAGACGTATTCTATCATAACTCGTTCCAGCCAAGAAAAAAAGCGCAGCGCCAATAAATCCGTGAGAGATTATTTGTAAAATGGCTCCGTTGAGTCCTGTATCGCTTATAGAACCAATTCCTATAATTATGAAACCCATATGAGATACAGAAGAGTAGGCTATTCTTTTTTTTAAATTACGCTGACCGGGAGATGTTGAAGCTGCATAGATTATTTGAATTGTGCCTACTATAATCAACCAGGGAGAGAATATAGAATGGGCGTGGGGTAATAATTCCATATTGATCCGAACCAATCCATACGCTCCCATTTTTAATAAGATTCCGGCTAAAAGCATACAAGTACTGTAATGTGCCTCTCCATGGGTGTCTGGTAACCATGTATGTAAGGGTATGATCGGTGATTTGACAGCAAAAGCAATAAGAAATCCAATATAGAATATTATTTCCAGTGCTACAGGATACGATTGATTAGCTGATGTTTCAAAATTTAATGTTGGTTCATTGGAACCATATAAACCAATACCCAAAACTCCCATTAATAAAAAAACGGAACTTCCTGCAGTGTACAAAATAAATTTTGTAGCTGAATACAAACGTTTCTTTCCCCCCCACATGGATAGAAGTAGATAAACTGGAATTAATTCTAACTCCCACATGATGAAAAAAAGTAAAAGGTCTCGAGAAGAAAATGGTCCTATTTGACCGCTATACATTGCTAACATCAGAAAATGGAATAGTCGGGAATCTCGAGTAATCGGCCGAGCCGCTAAAGTAGCTAAAGTTGTGATAAATCCTGTCAGTAAAATGGGTCCTATAGAAATTCCATCTATTCCCAATCTCCAGTAAAAATCAAAAAAATCGATCCATTTATAATCCTCTGTCAGTTGCATTAATGGATCATCCAATTGGAAACGATAACCGAATGCATAGGTTGTTAGAAGGAGTTCAATTATGCAGATACCTATAGTATACCACCGCATTATCTTATTTCCTCTATGAGGGAGAAAGAAAATTAAGGAACCCGCGAATATTGGCAAAACTACAACTAGCGTTAACCAAGGAAAATTTTTCATGGTAAAAACAAGATAAACTTGGACCAGAAAAACCCGTGCTCAAAATAAATAGTTTTTGAGCGCGGGTTTTTGTCGGTAAAGGTAAAAAAATCAAATGTATTCAAGTGGGGTTTTCTGGAACGTATTAATAAGCCAGACCCATACTTCGAGTTGTTTCATGCCATAAATAAACTCGAACACTCAAGAAATCTGTCGGACAGGCGGATTCACATCTCTTACAACCGACACAGTCCTCTGTTCTTGGAGCAGAAGCAATTTGCTTAGCTTTACACCCGTCCCAAGGTATCATTTCTAATACATCCGTTGGGCAGGCGCGCACGCATTGAGTACACCCTATACACGTATCATAAATCTTTACTGAATGTGACATTTGGATCTATAAATTTTTGAATGTCAGAAAGTTTCGATCTAGTAAACTTGTAAATGAATCATATATTTAGACACCAGATGAATCAATAATTTATCATAATTTTTCTAATCAATCTACTTCTGGATTGACTCATGCGATAGAGCCAAGATACTTTAATTTCTTACATTTTTGAAAACATGTATTATTACGTAATGGATGGTCATGGTAATTCTAATTTATGAATATTAGAATTTATATGATTAATACTACTTATTCAACAAATTCGATTGATTGATACGAGTTGATTTTCTGTTACGATAAATTGATGAAACAATAGCCGGGCCAATAGCTGCTTCAGCGGCTGCAATAGCTATAACAAAAATTGAGAAAATATTTCCTTTTAATTGGCGACTATCAAAAAAATCAGAAAATGTTACGAAATTCATATTAACCGCATTCAGTATAAGTTCAAGACACATAAGGGCTCTAACCATATTCCGGCTCGTGATCAATCCATAGATACCGATAGAAAATAAGTAGGCACTCAAAACAAGTACATGTTCGAGCATCATTGACCAACTCCTTATCAATTTCGATTCATTTCAATATGAACTGAACAACAATTCAACAGATTCAATTGACTAGAATAAAAAAAAGTACGGAACAAAGGCAGATTTTCTATTGTTAATAGAATAGATTGAATAATTTCTATTTTAGACATAAACAATCTTTAATTAAAGGGAAATAAATGTAATGTAATAAAACCGAACAGAGTTTAATGTGCATTGCTAATTCTATAAATTTTTTACTGTCGCGCCACGGCAATTGCACCTATCAAAGCGGCTAAAAGAATTATCGAAACGAATTCAAATGGAAGAAAAAAATCTGTTGATAAATGAATTCCAATTTGTTGACTATTACTTATCAAATCTTGCTCTATAATCTGGTTTGATCTTGTAGTCCAAATAATTCCGTACCATGACGTATCCGTAATAATAATCATGAGTAAAACAAAAATACTTGTACAAACTGGCAAAGTAACCACATCCCCAATGGTCCAAAGATTCAAATCTTTGTAATATTCTGAACCATTCATGAACATCACAGCAAATACGATTAAAACATTTATAGCTCCCACGTAAATAAGGAGTTGTGCAGCAGCTACAAAATAAGAGTTTAATAGAATATAGAATAAGGATATACAAACAAGAACCAGTCCCAATGAAAAGGCAGAATAAATGGGGTTGGTAAATAATACCACCCCCATACCTCCTAGTATAAGAACCGATCCCAGAAAGACTAAAAGAAAATCATGTATTGGTCCGGGCAAATCCATTATATGTAAAATAAGAGATAAATAAATAGAAATGTTTTTCATGACCTTATTGAGACCCGACCAGAAATTTTTTTTTTATGATTTTTGAGCAATTCCTAATTTAATCCTAAGTAAATAAATACTAAGGGATATGAATAAATGTGAGTACTATTATTGGACTAATTTCATTCTTTATCTGAAAGAGTCGTTCTAATTCTAAACTATATATTTTAAAACAATTATGGATATATTAATTAATGGATTTTCAATCCAAATTAAGACGCGTTTCTTACCAACCAATCAATAGTTGGTATTTGTAGTTATTGACCAAACAACACGAAAGAAACCTAAATTCCTTCTATATTAGTTATTAGTAAAGTAATTATAAATTATTCGTTAATAAGAGATTTACTTATTTATTTGAGGCGAATTCAAAATTGTTCGAATTGTATAATCGTCAATTACTGACATTGGTAAACGACCCAAAGCAATTTGATTATAATTCAATTCGTGACGATCATAAGTAGAAAGTTCATATTCTTCAGTCATTGATAAACAATTCGTTGGACAATACTCAACGCAATTACCACAAAATATACAGACTCCGAAATCAATACTGTAATTAAGCAGCCGTTTCTTGCGAATATCAGTTTCCAATTTCCAATCAACAACGGGTAGATCTATAGGACATACACGAACGCATACTTCACAAGCAATACATTTATCAAATTCAAAATGGATTCGACCGCGGAAACGCTCCGCGGTGATTAATTTTTCATAAGGATATTGAATAGTTACGGGTAAACGATTTGCGTGGGATAAAGTAATCATGAAACTTTGACCAATGTACCTTGCAGCTCGTACTGTTTGTTGACCATAATTCATGAACCCAGTTACCATAGAGAACATATCGTTAATATATATATGAATAGTTTTATGTTTGTTTATTTCTCTTGTTTGAGACACGTTGTGAATATAGAATGTTACTTTACAGTGAAAAGAGTTGGAAAGAAGTTGTTAATAATAGATTACCGAGAGAAATAGGTAAAAGAAATTTCCATCCAAGATTCAATAGTTGGTCCATTCTTAGCCTCGGTAAAGTCCATCTTGTTGTGATAGGAATGAACAAGAACAAATAAGTTTTAGCTAATGTAATAAAGATACCAATTATCGCTCCAAAAACTCCACATGTTTTATTTATTTCAAAAAGCTCAGAAACATATATGTCCGGAATAGATATATTCCAACCTCCCAAGTAAAGAACTGTTACAAATAATGAAGAAACCAATAGGTTTAGATAGGAAGCAACATAAAATAACCCAAATTTTATACCCGAGTATTCGGTTTGATAACCTGCTACTAACTCTTCTTCTGCTTCTGGTAAATCAAAAGGTAATCTCTCACATTCTGCTAGGGAAGAAATAATAAAAATGATAAACCCTATAGGCTGACGCCACAAATTCCATCCCCAAAAACCATATTTTGATTGCGCCTCAACAATATCAATTGTACTTGAACTGTTAGATAATTATAGTCGGTGATACCATCACTGTTACCATCGCTATTACAGAACCGTACATGAGATTTTCACCTCATACGGCTCCTTGAAGGCCAGAAATAAATATAGGGACCGCGTCAGTATTCTTTTTTGAATCTTGATATGTTTGTAGGATGGATAACTATCGGCCGGTCCCAAATTAGACCAATTGAATTCTGTCTGTTAGAATTATTTTAATTCAAAATAAAATAAAAAAAGTACTTCTGAATTGATCTCATCCTTTCTTTAATTTAATAATTTCAATAATAATTTCAATTCTTCTTTGTTCAGTAATAACTTAACTGTTCAATAAAATACTTCTTGTAAAAATATCAATAACCCGTTGGTTTCACGTACGAAAAAAAAATTCTATATTAATTAATGAATTATGACACAAATTATATATCTATTAATATGTATATGGGAAAGAATAAAAGTAACAAATAATAAATAAAGTATATCTTTTTTTTTTTTTTTTCGTTCCTATTCTTCTTTCTATTTCTGAGAAAAAGAGGGCTTTCAAAATAAAGTAAAGGATTATTTCGTTTCGAATAGTTATTTATTAAATCGGTGGATAGGAGTATACTCTGGATTGGAATCGTGTCATGGGGAGTACTGCCTGATCATTTCTACCAACTTAAAGCCCCAATTAGTATTCTTTGTTTGTATATTATGTAAAAATGTCCTTTTGGAGAATTTACATAATCTCCATTACTAATCCTTTCCATATGTTCGTGTTTCTAACCATCCACTCGTTTTTGCTCAATCCCCCGTTATGCTAATACATAAAAATGATAGTGAAAACTCAATACGGTTGATCTTTTGAACCCGCTTCAAGTCAGGATGACTAATCAACCAATCTTGGGGGAAACGGTCTCTTCTGTTTATGTTTATTTCCGCTTAACTCTCTAACTCTTATACATAGAAAATGAGAATCAATCTTTTTACTGCGAATTTATATATAAGCTGTTTTCTTTCACTCATATAACTATTTGATTTAGTTCATCAACCCGAATAATGAATAAAAAAAAATTAAGATATCTACTCAATCCATTCCAACCCTTTCCTTGAAAGGAAGGAATAGAGAAAAGTTTATGTCTATGTATCAACGAATCGCACGTAGAGATATTGATAACACACATAAAGTTAATGGTATTTCATAACTAATCGATTGAGCAGCAGCTCGTAGACCGCCTAAAAAGGAATATTTATTATTTGACCCGTATCCCGACATAAGAAGTCCAATTGGAGCAATACTGGAAATGGCAATCCATAAAAAAACACCGATATTGAGATCCGCTAAAACAAGGTGATATCCAAAAGGAACTACTGAATAGCTTACTAAAATTGATATGACTGCTATGGATGGCCCGATACTGAATAAACGAGTATCCCCCCTAGATGGAAAAAGATTTTCTTTGAAAAGTAGTTTTGTCCCATCTGCTAGAGCTTGAAGAACTCCCAAAGGGCCGGCGTATTCAGGTCCAATACGTTGTTGTATCCCTGCCGATATTTCTCTTTCTAACCATACAATTACCAGTACGCCTATTGTGATTCCCACTACAAGAGTCAAAATAGGAACAAGAACCCATAGAATTCCATAAACCTCTTTAAAAAATTCTAATCTAGAAAAAGAATCGATATCTTGTACTTCCGGTGTATCAATTATCATTTCAACGATCAACTTCTCCCATAATGATATCTATACTACCTAGTATCGTCATAATATCAGCCAATTTCATTCTTTTAACTAACCGCGGAAGAATTTGCAAATTGATAAAACCCGGCGGGCGGATTTTCCATCTCCAAGGAAAACCACTCTGATCTCCTATGAGAAAAATTCCCAATTCTCCCTTTGGGGCTTCTACTCTCACATAAAGTTCTTGTTTCGGCAATTCAAATGTAGGAGACGGCTTTTTACTAATAAATCGATATTCAAAATCATTCCATTCCGGATTCCTTTCTCTATCAAAGTATCGTATTTCTAAATTCTCATAGGGTCCCCCTGGAATTCCTTCCAGGGCCTGTTGAATAATTTTTATGGATTCTATCATTTCACCAATTCGGACTAGATAACGAGCCAATGAATCTCCTTCTTTTTGCCACTGTACTTCCCAATCAAATTCGTCGTAACATTCATAATGATCAACTTTACGAAGATCCCATTGTATTCCGGAAGCTCGCAGCATTGGTCCCGATAAACCCCAATTTATTACTTCCTCTCTACCAATAATGCCTACTCCCTCGACTCGTTCTAAAAAAATAGGATTTCGTGTAATAAGTTTTTGATATTCAGCAACTCTTGTTAAAAAATAATCGCAGAAATCCAAACATTTATCTATCCAGCCATGAGGTAGATCGGCCGCTACTCCTCCGATACGAAAATAATTATGCATCATTCTCATACCGGTGGCAGCTTCGAATAGATCATATACTAATTCTCTTTCTCTGAAAATATAGAAAAAGGGAGTTTGTGCACCAATATCCGCCATAAAAGGACCGAGCCATAACAGATGAGAAGCGATACGACTCAACTCCAACATAATTATTCTGATATAGCTGGCTCTTTTAGGTACTTGAATATTTCCCAACTGTTCCGGTCCGTTTACAGTTATTGCTTCTGTGAACATAGTAGCTAAATAATCCCACCGTGTTACATAAGGCAAATATTGTATAATTGTTCGATTTTCCGCAATTTTTTCCATTCCTCGGTGTAAATAACCCAATATTGGTTCACAGTCAATAACATCTTCACCATCTAGAGTAATGATGAGTCGAAGAACACCATGCATTGATGGGTGGTGGGGGCCCATATTGACTATCATGAGGTCTTTTCTTGTAGCCGGTATATTCATAGGTTTTTCCTCGATTCATTCTTTCATGAATTGCTGAAAACGAAAAAAAGTTCATTAAAATTCAAGATCTAATAAATCAAATAATTCAAAATGCCTTTATAAAAATAAAATTAACGAGTTTTTGACTCCCGAATATCCAACCGATTAATTAATTCTTTATAACATATTCTATTTTTCTTTGACAAATAAGACAGTAATCGTTGGCGTTTTCCCAGAATTTTACGTAAACCTCTCTGAGATAAATAGTCTTTTTTGTGTAATTGTAAATGTGAAGTAAGTCTTCGTATCCTATTGGTGAAACTAACTATTTGAAATTCAACAGATCCTCTGTTTTCGTCTTTTTCTTCTTGTGAAATAACTGAGATGAATGAATTTTTTACCATAAACTGAAATCTTCTCTCCCCCCCTCTTTTTATTTTAAGATATTTTTTTTTTATTGATAGATATCTTTATTGATCAGTAATAATAATGCCCCTAATTTTTATTTGGTATATACAATAATTTGAATTTCGTTATTAATTTCTAATTTTTTTAATTTAATAAAACTTACTCAATCCTATTTCCATTTTAAAATTGGATTTGAAAGGGGATACAAAAGTATGGTTGGTTTCTTCACTCACAAAAGATAAAAGTTTAGACCTAAAATAAGAAAATTTTGTTCATTTTAGATCTAATTGATATGTCATTGAATTAGTATCATGTATCAGAATGGAATGTAAGACAATGTATGCGTGCATCTCTTTGTCGTCATAGACCAGATATGGTATGGGAAATATAGGAAAAATGTACTATTAATGAATTTTCAATCGCGGATACATATGTATCCTTACCATACTGAAACAACTGCCATTATTGGTATTAAACCAATAACGATTCATACAAGCTAAATCTTCTAATCGATAATTGGGCCAAAGAAATAGCTTTAATTTTATAAGTTTTTTTTTATATTTTTTGCTTTTATCCACAACTTGACTGTTTACCTCATTCCCATTACAAAAAGATCCCTTTCTATGTCTATTCTTAGAATTTAAACAAATTAGAATTCGCAATTCTCTACGACGTCTAGGCGATAAAATATTTTCAGGAACAAACAAATCATAATTTTTTTTATATCTATTTCCAGTCATCTTTTGATGTTTTGTAATGACTTCATCAGAATTCTTATCAACATGTTTTTTTTCTCGGTATCTTTGATTTATTTGATGTTTACTTTTATGAACTAATGAAATACCGAGGGTTTGATACATAATAAATTTTCCATCATTTTTTATAGCTAGACGAATTGGTTCAATAATCAAAAATCCCCTTTTAATAAATTCTGTAAGAGTTACATCTTTCTGAATCGTCAAAATATCCAGACTCATTTCGCCCCTTTGAATAGAGGATATAGTAATTTCTCTTGGATTTATCAGTCTAAGCAGGAGACAATATACGTTGATGTTATTGATTATTTTTTTATTTAAAGAATCATCCCATCTCAATTGAAAATACAAATACCTTTTTAGGAAGAAATCAAACTCCGCTTTTGTATTGATCTTGTATTGCTTTTTATTTCTATGTTTTTTCATGTCCGATCCCGTATAATCTTCTTCAACATCTTTTTCTTGGTTTGAAAGAGCTGATTTAAGATCTGCTTGGCCCGTGGATTCTTTTTCTCCTTGATTTCGGTTTTCTAATTCAAGAGATTTTTTTTCATTCGACGATATTGATATAAAAGGATCTCTTTTTTTATTTCCAGTGATGCTTTTGTTTTCACTAGCATTTTTTTTTATATTAGAATTAAAAAGTAGTAATTTAATTGGTATAACCCACGGTTTCATTTTATACGTATTATAAAGTCTCACAAATTCTGGCAAGAACCAAAGTTCCAGATTTGATATGGGACGACTTAGTATTTCTTCATTCATTCCCATCCAATCCAAAAGGGGTTTTTGATTGGATAGGTTGATTTTTTGATCTTGCTGAAGTGTGAGATAAAAAAGACCCTTATTATTGATTTTATCAATTATTTGATACTTATTAACCCTAGTCTTAGTATATTTATTACTGTTAGTGTCAGTATCAATATTGATCCAGGCCTCAATATCGACCTTCGTTTTAAGACAAAAATCGAGAATTCTCCAATCAAAATATTTTCTATCCGTATTTTTATCCATATCTCGAATATCATCTTCTACCATATTAAATGATTTTTGTTTATGTGTGTTGTAATTATAAAAAATATCTTGGTTAGTTTTTACTTGTAATGGTGATCCATAAATTGAAGAGTACTTCTTAGTTTCAGAATTTATAGATTTATATGCTAAAAGATCATATCTATATTGTTTTTTAAAATTATCCTTTTGATTCAATAATAAATCCGTTTCAATTTTTGTTTTTTTTTCGTAGTGAATTAATTCATCTTTTTCATATAAATCACACAAATCTTTATATAAATCTTTATTTTGAGCTATACAGTTCAATATATTTCGCCATTTTTGTGGTACTACTCTAGACCATTTAATTTGAGATACATCACATTGATATTGATAATGACTCCTTAACCAATTTGTCCATTGATTCATTCCAGAATTGCGAAGATTCTTAGGTCTTAATTCGGAATGAAATAGTTCTTGTCTTACAACAAAAAAATCCTTTATTTCATTCTTAAGAAAAAGGGGGGTTCCATTATATTGAAATACGGATTTCAATTTCTCTAACTTAATAAGTTGGGTTTGTGATAATTTGTAAAATACATATGCTTGTGAAAAGTAAGATAAGTCAAAAAAAGTCTTTGAATTTTTTTGACTAAGACTAATATTAGTATTAGAAAGTGACTCTTTTATAATCGAAATAAATTTAATTAAACTTTGATTTGTTTTATTAATTCTTTCTTGATTTGCTTCATTACTGTTAATGTTTTTATTAATAATTTTTTTTGTTGATTCAAGAAAAAGTTGTGTATTGATACTAGGAATATTAATCATAGATAGAAAGATATCTATGTATATCTTTTCAATGAAAAATATTATAAAATAATGGGATTTACGGATTAATCGAGCAGTTCTTCTTTTTAATATCTGCCAAATATTTTTTTGTGATTCCAATCTTTTATCATCATAACTTATTTTGTTAGAACTCAAATTTCTATCTGAAGTTATAAATCCCTTTTTCTTGTCTTTTGTAATTTTTTCTATTTGATTTATGATTGTGTTTATTCTATCAGTCAGATCTTGCATTTTTTTTTCTGTTAATGAATAATTTGTCCAATTCTGAGATCTAATTTGAATGGACGATTCCTGAATCATCCGATTACTGATTATTGAATCTTTTTTAATTTCACTCAATTCATATACTTCTATTTCTCTCAATCCAAATAATATAATTGGGTTTATTTTTGAGAGTTCTTTTATTATTTCTTTTATAAACAGAATGTTTTTAATGATCCATTTTTTTGGTTTTTTTGAGACATTTAGAAAAAATTTTGTTTGTTCTTTAAAAATTCCTAGAATTATAAAAAATTTCTTTTGCAATTTTTGCATTTTTTTTTTGAGTTCTTTTAAAATCGGTTCAAAAAATGAAAGTTTTTTTCTGGGAGAACCAAAAGGTAGTTCAGCTTCCATTCCAAAAATTGTTAAAAAACAAAAATCATTTTTTTGACCTTGCTTTTTCATTGGATCGTTATAAGGTAACTTAGATCTGTGCCAAGGTTTAAGACGAAAAGGAAATAGGATCTTGATCTGAATGCCGTCTGTTAACCAGTTTTTTGGAAATTCTTTTTCTGATAATTGAACGCCGTTATAGGTACATTTAACATGCATTTCTCTATTCCAATCCTTTAAGTCCTCATACCATTCCGGAAATTGAAATAATAGTATACGGACGATATTTTTAGCTATTATCAATGAAGGTAATATAATATATTTTCTAAGAATTGATTGGGTTACTAATAAAAAACCTCTAATTACTTGAGCAAGTAAAATACTATCCCAGGCTTCCGCTATTTGTATACGCACTTTCTCCTTTCTTTTGTCTTCTTCTTTTTTGTCCTCCTCTTTTTTTTTCGCGCTTTCTTTTGTCTTTTTCTCTGTATAAGTCGAAATTGTGAATTCTGTGTTTTTCCACATCCAATTTCTAAAAATTTTTTTCATCCGTTCGGAAATATCAAAAAAAAAAAAAAAGATTTGTCTATTCGGTCCAAAAAAAGAGGGGAATGCGCATTTGCTTCAAAGAGTTTCCAAGTAACTGTTTTACGTCTTTGAGCGCGCATGGAGCCTTTGATTATGTCTCGACGAAAATCCGATTGTTGGGAATAACGTATCAAAGCAACTTCGCCTGTTTGATCAGTATTATTAGTTTCTTTGGTATTAGTATAAGCATCAGTATTTTGTTGGTTATCAGTAAAAATCACTACACGTTTGGATTTTCTTGAACGAATCTGATGATCCTCTACCACAGTTTCTTCGGTTTCCCCCTCCTGT